AACGTTCAAGAAAGGCTCCAGAAGATGTTGATCGTAAATAACAGGATTGTTTATGAAAAAAAACTAATAAAAATTCGCATTCAGATACATAAGAATTGTACAAGAACCAAAATAGTCTTTTATTTTCTTTTGAAAAAACATAAATAGTTTTATTACTCTGAATAGTTTTATTCAGATTCTGATATTTATGTAGAAAGAATCGCAATAAATGTAAAGAGGGAACATCTTGAATCCAGCATTGAAGGATTTGAACCAAAATTTCAAAATGGATAGGATGGGGTATTAGTATATCTGAAACATTATTTAAATGAGATAATTTGTCCTCTAAAAAAGGAAATATTGAATGAATAGATCCTAAATTCTGAGATTTTGGTATTTCTTTTTCTTCGGAGGAAGATACTAATCGTAGCGAGAATGGAATTTCCACAATGACTGAAAAACCCTTTGATACCATTTGAGAATAAAAAAAATGAGAATAAAAATAATTGGAGTGTCCACCGAATCTATTTTGATTAGAATCATTAACCAAATAAATCAAAAAATTCTGTTGATACATTCGAATAATTAAACGTTTTACAAGTACTAAACTCAATTTATTGTCATAACCAATAAATTCGATAGGTTCGTAAAAAATCGAACCATTTAAACTATCATCATGAGCAAGTGTGTAAATATACTCCTGCAAGAGAAGCGGATATAGGAAGTGTTGTTGCGGAGATCTATCTTTTTTTAAATACTCTTGTACTTCTTCCATTTACATTTTTCTACTTGAAACAGAGACACAAGACAGGAGGCATTTATTGGATTATCAAATGATACATAGTGCAATATGGTCCGAACAGGGTATATAATTACAGTATATATAGTTAAGAAATAAAGATAGACCCCGGAGACCTAGAATCCAATCAACAGGATCCTTTTCCTCTCCTTTTCTATAGGTTTTATCCTTTGTTAAAAGAGGGTAAAAAATCCTTTATTTTTGCAACCCGATCGCTCTTTTGATTTTGGAAAAAATTATATTCTCTTTACTTTATCAGTATACTGTTTCTTCTACACATCCGTCTCCAAGAGAATAGTTAGGATTTTTTTTTCATAAAAAAATAAAAAATAATCAATGATTTACTCGCATAAAAACCTTTTTCTGCACTGGCACTAATCTATTTTTAACATCCAAATTAGATCGGGTAATTATTCCAATTTTAAGAATATAAGCTCGTTGCTTTTGTTTTACCAAAATTAGGGCTAAAAGACGATATCCATTTATTCACTAGACCCAACTGTAAATTTCTTTTGTCTCCTTCCAAAAATGAAAACAATTAATAATATATATATATACAGTTAAGTTAAGGATAAATTAAAAGTTCTATTTTAATTTTAATAAAAAAATTATTACGACATGCTGTTTTTTCCTTCATTACCTTTTAAGATCAGTCGTGGTCTTATATAGACTCTACCAATAGTCTGGACGAATTCGTTGCTTCATCCAAATGTGTAAAAGATCATAGTCGCACTTAAAAGCCGAGTACTCTACCGTTGAGTTAGCAACCCGGATTGTAGATACGATAAAAAAAAAATTTTTGATCCCATCCCGCCAAAATAAAAAGATTGAACTAGCAACAAATTAAATTTAAAAGAAAGATTTTTTTAATCAATTATAAACACCAATCCACTAAAATAGGTGGGATTGGATTAAAAAATAATAAATTCTCAAATAAATTCTCATATAGATATATCTAATATCTATAATAAAAACTTATACCTATTTTTCTCTTGATCCATTCCATTTTTTTTTTTTTACGTCTTGTATACCAGTAAATTCAGTAAACACATCCTTATGACTAAGGTGACTAAGGCTAAAGCGAAGGAAAAAAAAATAAATATGAGGCAGGAATAAACAGATCCATTTTATTTATCTACGATCAAATTATATTTGTTCGGTACACCATTGTCAATATGATATAGAATGCTGAGAAAAAAATTCTAAATAAATCAAATTAAGGCCTTGTGTTGGATTGGCACAATATAAGTAAAAAAATAAATTTGAATGCAAAAATAAATAAAGGCAGGGTAGAGAAAAATATCGAGTTGATTCAATCAAAAGAGGTACAATAACCAAAATTCACCCTGTCTTTGTCGGTAAATTAAATTCCCACAATAAAAAATAAATAATAAAATAATGAGTGAGCAAAAAAAAGAGCAAACAAATTATGGAGAAATAATTATACAAAGTATAGATGCTAGTACCCTCTCTTTTTTATTCAATTTTTTTTAATTTAATTAAATTAACAGTTAACCCAATATTCCTTCTTTAAATAATTCTGTCTTCCTTAAAATATCATGAACAGTTACTGTGGGTTGAGCGCCATTTTCAAGGAAATATAGAATAGCGGGAACATTTGAATAGGTTTGATTCTTTATCGGATCGTAAAAACCTACCTTCCGAAGATCTCTTCCTTCTCTTCGGGATCGAACATCAATTGCAACGATTCGATAGATGGCTCATCGGGATAGATGTAGATAAACAATGCCCCCCCTAGAAACGTATAGGAGGCTTTATCCTCATACGGCTCGAGAAAAAATGATTCTAATTTCTGTATATAACGGCAAATATATCCATAAAATACTGAAGAAATAATGAATTAGACTATGATTAAAGTGGTTTTTTCTTCCTCTTTCCTTACGAAAGTTAAAAAGATCTCATTCGTACTCATAACTCAAGTTGGGTAATTCTGAGGAAATCCTTAGATATTTATTGAGCCGTCTCTAACTTCTTTTGTTTGTCTCGAATCAATTTTTATTCCGCATTTTGATCCAATTGTTGAGACAATTGAAAATAGTGTTTCCTTGTTCCGGAATCCTTTATCTTTGTTTTGTGAAATCATTGGGTTTAGACATTACTTCGGTGATCCTTACTCCTTTCAAAAGGGCAGCAACATACCCTTTGTTTGTTTTTTTTTTCTTTCTATAGAAAAAAATAAGAGAGATTGATTCCCTTGTGATACACTTTTGATCGAAATAGTTTTATGAATTCCGACAAATATTACTTATTTTATTTTTTATTTCAAACTTGTTTGAATTTTAACCCTATTTAAATTTATATAATTTATCCATTTATATTAAAAATTTATATTAGAGAGGATATATTTACAAAGTTGGTTCAACTTATTGATTTTTATTGTCACTAACCCTAGATTCTTCCCCCCGATAAATGAATCTCAATCCTTTCTGCTCGAGCTTCATCATGTACTTTTTATTTAGATTAGAACCCAACACAAATTAGGTTCCTATTAAAAAGAACAAACTATGTCGAGCCAAGAGCATCTTCATTCTTATAGAAAATGGCGGATGTAAGAATCCACAGTCAATCATGTCCTTCAAGTCGCACGTTGCTTTCTACCACATCGTTTCAAACGAAGTTTTACCATAACATTTCTCTTATTTAATTTAAAACTGATATGGAATTGATTCAATATGAAATCATGAATAGTCATTGGATCAACTGATATATGTATATATTATTATATATTATGATATGGCCGGCCGTATAGTTTTGATTTTATATTATATCTATAATTTTATATTATATCTATAAATAGTCTCTATAATTTAATATTATAGAGACTATTTATAGATATAATAATATTTTCCTTTCCTTACTTTCCGGAAAAGTCTTACTCAGGAAGGATCCCTTTTTTAACCCCATATCATATTAATAGAATGAAATACAATACATAAGAATGAAATACAATACATAACAAAAAAAGAATAAATGAGTTTAGTTTGCTTAAGATTTATTGAAATTTTCAACAGATTGTTCGGGACGATCAATCATGAAGGATCCTTTTTTTTCTTGAACAAATAAATTAAAAACCTCAAAGAAAGGGGCTCTAATGAATTCCCAATTCCAGAATAAAATCTATTTTTAATCAAATAAACTATTCCAATGACCCACGAAGGTTGGAAAGTTTATCGATAATATTATAGATTTATTGCACTTCTTCGAATACCAAAGCAAAGATTTATATCATAAAAATTAAGTTAAAAAATTAAAGATCTTTATTTCCAACTGCATTTGACAGTTGATTCTGTTTGTAAGAAACAAAAAAATTCTTAAGAATCATTCTTAGAATTCAGAACGAAAGATTGTTCTCTTTAACAATTTTCTGTTTAATGTTGGAAACAATGTGATCCAATCTGCCCTTTATAGCAGAAAGGGTCTGGGACGGAAGGATTCGAACCTCCGAGTAACGGGACCAAAACCCGTTGCCTTACCGCTTGGCCACGCCCCATTTGAATTTCTATTCAACACTAATAAATACTAATATTATATTAGTATTGGTTATTCGTCAATTCTAGTATGTAATATATTGTTGCTAGGTTTCTATACATATAGAATCAAAAAATTCATTGATCATTACATTGAATTCTATTAAGATATTGTATGAAAGTATAATTCTTTGTATTCTCGTTTGAGAATTGAAAGGGGTTTTTGATTTGGGATAGTTCAAAGAAAAAGAAGGATTTTTTGGCCTGCCTTTTTCATTTTTACCTTATATTATAAAAATGACTCAATCAAAATTAAATTATCTAATCTACAAGAACGAAATTTTTGTTATGCTTAATATCTTTAGTTTAATCTGTATCTGTCTTAATTCTATCCCTTATTTGAGTTCGAGTAGTTTTTTCTTCGCCAAATTGCCCGAGGCTTATGCTTTTTTCAATCCACTCATAGACATTATGCCTATCATACCTCTATTCTTTTTTCTCTTAGCCTTTGTTTGGCAAGCTGCTGTAAGTTTTCGATGAAATTTTCAATATTCTCCTAAATTCATGATTTTTTGAAAAAAAAAAACACACACTTCATTATAGCATATGCGGTACGAAAAAAATGGGTAATCTATTCCCCTAAAAAAATGATCTTGGAGATTTTGTAATGCTTACTCTCAAACTCTTTGTTTATACAGTAGTGATATTCTTTGTTTCTCTCTTCATCTTCGGATTCTTATCTAATGATCCAGGACGCAATCCTGGACGTGAAGAATAAACATAAGACATTTTTAGCTTTGCTTTTTTTAGGAATTCTTTATTCCATTAACTATTTTAATCAAGGGATCCAGTGATGAGGGATAGCGGAGAGAGAGGGATTCGAACCCTCGGTATAAATAAAAATCGTACAACGGATTAGCAATCCGCCGCTTTAGTCCACTCAGCCATCTCTCCCAACTCAAAATTGAAAATTTTTTATGTGATATAACAGGTAAAATAGCTTCTTATTATAATAGAAAAATATAAAAAACAATCAATTCAATATATATATATAAATATTATGATGATATTATACGATATAAAAAATTTTGATCAGATCAGCAATTCAATTTATATAATGATTTAAAACAGATATCACCAATAGAAAGACTACCTTACTTTTTTATTTTGTACGAAAAAACCCTGGCCCGCTTAAGTACTGGTCGGGCAATTTCTATTCTCATTCTATGATGGAAGTGTCAAATCTTAATTCTTATTATTTCAAATCTTAATTCTTATTATTTAAGAATTAAGATTTGTTATTATTTTACTAAATTTATTTACTTTAACTGTAAAAAAACATATACAGACACATATCATAACATTATACATATATTAAAGAAACAATAAACTCAAATATTAAACACATATATTTTATATTTATTTATAATTTAATATTTATTATTAAATAAGTCTTTTTTTGTTCTTCGCCTTGCCTTTTTTTTTTTTCTTCTTTAATTTAAGTTTCTAGCGGGGTGAAATAGATGTTAACGCTATAATTTTCATAATTCTGATGCTATCTTGGTTTGAGGTTCATCTCCTTTATTCGACAAAGGTTCCATTCATATACAATAATGAAATTGTAGCGGGTATAGTTTAGTGGTAAAAGTGTGATTCGTTCTATTAACCCCTTAAATAGTTAAGGGGTCTTTCAGTTTCCGACAAAAAAACTTTATTTCTTAAAAAGGTTTAATCCTTTACCTCTCAATGGCATATTTGAGGAAGAATATAACTTCTCACGATTTGTATCCAAAAGTCAATTAGAAATTTAATAAAGACAAAATTGGATTATGGGATCGCGAAGCATAATTTTTTTGAATTGGATCAACTCTTCCAATTGAATGAGTATGAGTAAAGGATCCATGGATGAAGATACAAAAGTTTATTTCCAATCGTAACTAGATCTTCAATTTTTTTAAGGGGAGATTGAAGCCCATAGCTATAAAATGATGTTTTTGGTTTACTAAAACCATCGGCGTATTGTTTCAGCTCGGTGGAAACCAAATTCTTTTCCTCAGGATCCTGTGAGTTGAGTAGAAATAGGGAACGAAGTAACTAGACTAAACGGATTTGGATTTTATATGATCCCCCTCGTCTAGAGGGATCATCTAGAAAGTGAGTAGCTTTGGATGCATTCAGACAGAAAAGCTGACATAGATGTTATGGATATCATTTTTTATCTGGGACTGGGAATACATCGATTTTCCATAAAGGAGCCGAATGAAAGCAAAAATTCATGTTCGGTTTTGAATTAGAGACGTTAAAAATAATCAACAAACGTCGACTATAACCCCTAGCCTTCCAAGCTAACGATGCGGGTTCGATTCCCGCTACCCGCTTAATACATACAATACTTACTACATTCCTTTCCTTATTATGTTTGGTATGCATCCTTATTTTTTTTATTCCCTAAAGGATTTTCCTTGTAATCGTAATCAAATTTTATCCTAGAGAAAGAAAGAATTTGAAAAGTTAGGAATGAAAGCGTCCATTGTCTAATGGATAGGACAGAGGTCTTCTAAACCTTTGGTATAGGTTCAAATCCTATTGGACGCAATTTATTTACATCTTTATTTTTTTTTTATAGCTATGCCAAGAAACCCATTTTTAATGATTCAAATCAGAACTATTTCTCTATTATTATTCTTTAAGAATAAGAGTGATGAATTTATGTTTGTTCCTGAAGTAGAAACTGTTCGATCTGTTCCGGAATAACTTCCTTCAAAAGAGCTTCCGCTTGCTCGGTGAGTGTTTTGGTAGAAGATATAATTTCTTGGAATTGAGGTTTATTCTTTTTTAAGTAGGTACGTAATTGAACGAGAAATTTTTTTACCTGTCCGACTTCTAACGGATCAAGATAGCCATTCGCTCCGGTATAAATAGTAACTACCTGTTCTTCCACCGGAAGAGGGTCTGCTTGGGATTGTTTGAGTAATTCGCGTAATCGTTGACCTCTTGCCAATTGATTCTGAGTAGCTTTATCGAGATCAGAAGCAAATTGTGCAAAGGCTTCTAATTCCGCGAATTGAGCTAGTTCCAATTTTGATTTGCCGGCTACTTGTTTCATGGCTTTAATTTGAGCTGCGGATCCTACTCTAGAAACAGAAATACCCACATTAATAGCGGGTCGTATTCCAGCGTTGAATAGATCGGCGGATAAAAATATTTGTCCATCCGTAATGGAAATTACATTAG